GCTAGCGTAGCTTAATACAAAGCATAACACTGAAGATGTTAAGACGGGCCCTAGAAAGCTCCGCATGCACAAAGGCATGGTCCTGACCTTATTATCAGCTTTAACCCAACTTACACATGCAAGTATCCGCGCCCCCGTGAGTATGCCCTCAATCCCCCGCCCGGGGATAAGGAGCGGGCATCAGGCACAAATTTTTAGCCCAAGACGCCCAGCCAGGCCACACCCCCAAGGGAATTCAGCAGTGATAAACATTGAGCCATAAGTGAAAACTCGACTCAGTCAGGGTTAACAGGGCCGGTAAAACTCGTGCCAGCCACCGCGGTTAAACGAGAGGCCCCAGTTAATAATATTACGGCGTAAAGGGTGGTTAAGGAGAGCAAGATAAATAAAGCCGAATGGCCCCTTGGCCGTCATACGCTTCTAGGTGTCCGAAGCCCAATTAAACGAAAGTAGCTTTAATAAAATCCACCTGACCCCACGAAAGCTGAGAAACAAACTGGGATTAGATACCCCACTATGCTCAGCCATAAACCCAGATATTTAATTACAATTAAACATCCGCCAGGGTACTACGAGCATCAGCTTAAAACCCAAAGGACCTGACGGTGCCTTAGACCCCCCTAGAGGAGCCTGTTCTAGAACCGATAACCCCCGTTAAACCTCACCACTTCTAGCTATCCCAGCCTATATACCGCCGTCGCCAGCTTACCCTGTGAAGGATATAAAAGTAAGCAAAATGGACATAACCCAGAACGTCAGGTCGAGGTGTAGCGCACGGAGTGGGAAGAAATGGGCTACATTTTCTGTTATTCAGAACACTACGAATATGCAACATGAAATAGTGCTTGAAGTGAGGARTTGTAGTAGTAAAARRGAACAGAGTGTCCTTTTGAACCCGGCTCTAAGGCGCGTACACACCGCCCGTCACTCTCCCCTGTCAACACGCAATAAAGATCTATAACGCCAAAGCACTGACAAGGGGAGGCAAGTCGTAACATGGTAAGTGTACCGGAAGGTGCACTTGGATTAAACCCAGGGCGTGGCTGAGTTAGCTAAGCATCTCACTTACACCGAGAAGACATCCATGCAAATTGGATCACCCTGAGCTAAACAGCTAGCTTAACCACCAACTCAAAACAGCAATATTTATAATGAAACATAAATTAATACTAGAAATTAAACCATTTTTTTACCTTAGTACGGGAGACAGAAAAGGTTCAACCTAAAGCGATAGAAAAAGTACCGCAAGGGAAAGCTGAAAGAGAAATGAAATAACCCATACAAGCACTAAAAAACAAAGATTAAACCTTGTACCTTTTGCATCATGATTTAGCCAGTACCTCCAAGCAAAGAGACCTTTAGTTTGAAACCCCGAAACCAGGTGAGCTACCCCGAGACAGCCTATATAACTTAGGGCTAACCCGTCTCTGTGGCAAAAGAGTGGAAGAGCTCCGGGGTAGAAGTGACAGACCTACCGAACCTGGTGATAGCTGGTTGCCTGAGAAATGGATAGAAGTTCAGCCTCATACGCCCCCAAACCAAAAGTGTACACCTTAAAGGCTGTCTACTGGGAAATGTACGAGAGTTAGTTAAAGGGGGTACAGCCCCTTTAACAAAGGATACAACCTTAACAGAAGGATAAAGATCATAATATTTAAAACAAACTGTTCTAGTGGGCCTAAAAGCAGCCATCTAAACAGAAAGCGTTAAAGCTCAGACAGATCCAAGTTTATTATACTGACAAAAAATCTTACTCCTCTAACAATATCAGGCTATTCCATGCCTCCATGGAAGAAATTATGCTAAAATGAGTAACAAGAAGATACACTCTTCTCCGAGCACAAGTGTAAACCAGATCGGATAAACCGCTGGAAATTAACGAACCCAACTAAAGAGGGCAATGTGATAAATAAAAAAACCAAGAAAACCTCACAACTAACTATCGTTAACCCCACACTGGAGTGCTATTAATTAAGGAAAGACTAAAAGAAGGGGAAGGAACTCGGCAAACACAAGCCTCGCCTGTTTACCAAAAACATCGCCTCCTGCAACTAGCTTAAGTATAGGAGGTCCAGCCTGCCCAGTGACTACGGGTTCAACGGCCGCGGTATTTTGACCGTGCMAAGGTAGCGYAATCACTTGTCTTTTAAATAGAGACCTGTATGAATGGCTAAACGAGGGCTTAACTGTCTCCCCCCTCCAGTCAGTGAAATTGATCTATCCGTGCAGAAGCGGGTATAACACTACAAGACGAGAAGACCCTTTGGAGCTTAAGGTACAAACTCAACCACGTCAAATAACTGAGTAAAAAGCAAGAACTTAGTGGAGCCTGAGATTTTACCTTCGGTTGGGGCGACCGCGGAGGAAAAACCAGCCTCCGAGTGGAATGGGTTAAACCCTAAAACCAAGAGAAACATCTCTAAGCCGCAGAACATCTGACCAATAATGATCCGGCCTTACAGCCGATCAACGAACCAAGTTACCCTAGGGATAACAGCGCAATCCTCTCCCAGAGTCCATATCGACGAGGGGGTTTACGACCTCGATGTTGGATCAGGACATCCTAATGGTGCAGCCGCTATTAAGGGTTCGTTTGTTCAACGATTAAAGTCCTACGTGATCTGAGTTCAGACCGGAGCAATCCAGGTCAGTYTCTATCTGTAACGCTACTTTTCCTAGTACGAAAGGATCGGAAAAGAGGGGCCCATGCTTAAAGCACGCCCCGCCCCTAATTAATGAAAACAAATAAATTAAATAAAGGGAGGGCCCAACCCCTGCCGCCCAAAATAAGGGCATACTGGGGTGGCAGAGCATGGTAAATTGCGAAAGGCCTAAGCCCTTTATACCAGAGGTTCAAATCCTCTTCCCAGTTATGCTAAACACTCTAATAAATCACCTGATTAACCCTCTAGCCTATATTGTCCCGGTCCTACTAGCAGTAGCTTTCCTAACCCTACTAGAGCGGAAAGTCCTAGGATATATACAACTACGTAAGGGGCCAAACGTAGTAGGGCCCTACGGACTACTTCAACCCATTGCCGATGGTGTAAAATTATTTATTAAAGAACCCGTACGGCCTTCTACATCTTCCCCATTTTTATTCCTGGCAACCCCAATTCTTGCACTAACCCTTGCCATAACGCTATGGGCACCAATACCAATACCCTACCCAGTCATTGACCTAAACCTAGGCATCCTATTTATCTTAGCCCTATCAAGCCTTGCAGTCTACTCAATTCTAGGATCAGGATGAGCATCAAACTCAAAATATGCCCTAATCGGAGCCCTACGGGCAGTAGCCCAAACAATTTCATACGAAGTCAGCCTAGGACTGATTCTGCTCTCAGTAATTATTTTCTCAGGAGGGTACACCCTACAAACATTTAATACAGCCCAGGAAAGCATTTGATTATTAGCTCCCGCATGACCCCTAGCCGCAATGTGATATATCTCTACTTTAGCCGAGACAAACCGAGCACCCTTCGACCTAACAGAGGGAGAGTCAGAGTTAGTATCTGGTTTTAATGTAGAGTACGCAGGAGCCCTTTCGCCCTATTCTTCCTGGCCGATATGCCAATATTCTACTAATAAATACACTTTCAGCCGTACTTTTCCTAAAGGCATCCCATTTCCCCAACATACCACAACTAACAACTATTACCCTTATTATCTGGCCTCCCTCCTATCGGTTGTTTTCCTATGAGTACGAGCCTCATATCCACGATTTCGATACGACCAACTAATACACCTCGTTTGAAAGAATTTTCTCCCCCTAACCCTCGCCCTCGTGTTATGACACATTGCTCTGCCAATCTCAATGGCAGGCCTCCCCCCACAACTATAACTCGGAACTGTGCCCGAATGCCTAGGGACCACTTTGATAGAGTGGCTAACAGGGGCTAAAATCCCCTCAGTTCTTAGAAAGAAGGGGGTCGAACCCATGCCCAAGAGATCAAAACTCTTAGTGCTTCCTCTACACCACTTTCTAAGATGGGGTCAGCTAATTAAGCTTTCGGGCCCATACCCCGAACATGACGGTTAAAAGTCCCTCCTCCATCAATGAACCCCTACGTACTGATAGTTTTATTATCGAGCCTTGGACTAGGCACTACTCTTACCTTCGCTAGTTCCCACTGATTGCTGGCTTGGATGGGGCTGGAGGTTAATACTCTGGCGATTGTCCCCCTGATGGCGCAACACCACCACCCCCGGGCAGTTGAAGCCACTACGAAGTATTTTCTGACCCAGGCCACCGCAGCAGCAATGATTTTGTTTGCAAGCACAACGAATGCTTGGATCTCGGGGGAGTGGGATATGAGTAATATGTCAAACCCCCTTGCCAGCACAATAATTATTATTGCCCTAGCACTCAAAATTGGGCTGGCACCAATACACTTTTGACTACCGGAAGTTTTGCAGGGATTAGACCTGTTTACAGGCCTAGTTCTTTCGACCTGGCAAAAACTGGCCCCGTTAGCCCTCATTATCCAGGTATCCCAAGCCATTGACCCGCTTCTATTGACCTCCCTGGGACTTATTTCTGCACTGGCTGGGGGGTGGGGCGGGTTAAACCAAACACAACTGCGGAAGGTCTTAGCCTACTCCTCTATTGCACATATGGGTTGGATAGTTATTGTTCTTCAGTATGCCCCCCAACTTACGGTACTTGCGCTGGGGACCTATATTTTCATGACCTCCGCAGCATTCCTCGCCCTAAAAACATCGTCTGCCACGAAGATTAATACTTTGGCAATAGTCTGGTCGAATAGCCCTATTTTAACAGCAGCCACCGCTTTAGTGTTACTGTCATTAGGGGGTCTCCCCCCGCTGACGGGGTTTATGCCAAAGTGACTAATTCTTCAAGAGTTGGCAAAACAGGGTCTCCCTATCACTGCCACAATTATGGCCCTTGCCGCCCTGCTGAGCCTGTATTTTTATCTGCGGCTCTGCTATGCAATAACACTCACCATCTCCCCTAATACAGCTAACTCAATCACCCCTTGACGAGTGCGTGCAACTCAGGCGTCTCTGCCACTCGCCCTGTCTACCACAGTCGCGCTGGGTCTCCTGCCCGTAACCCCGGCTATTCTTATATTAGCCACCTAAGGGACTTAGGATAGCATTTAGACCAAGAGCCTTCAAAGCTCTAAGCAGAAGTGAGAATCTTCTAGTCCCTGGTTAAGACCTACAAGACTCTATCTTGCATTTTCTAATTGCAAATCAAATGTTTTTATTAAACTAAGGCCTTACTAGATGGGAAGGCCTCGATCCTACGAACTCTTAGTTAACAGCTAAGCGCTCAAACCAGCGAGCATCCATCTACTTTCCCGCCGTTAGCCTAGTAAGGCGGGAAAGGCCCCGGCAGAGTATTACTCTACGTCTTTGGATTTGCAATCCAACATGTTTCTTCACCACGGGGCTGTGGTAAGGAGAGGATTTAAACCTCTGTCTTCGGGGCTACAACCCGCCGCCTAAACACTCGGCTACCTTACCTGTGGCAATTACGCGCTGATTCTTTTCTACAAACCACAAAGACATTGGTACCCTTTATCTTGTATTTGGTGCCTGAGCCGGGATAGTTGGCACTGCTTTAAGCCTTCTTATTCGAGCTGAGCTTAGTCAACCAGGATCACTCCTCGGTGATGATCAAATTTATAATGTTATCGTCACTGCCCACGCCTTTGTAATAATTTTCTTTATAGTAATGCCCATTCTGATCGGGGGGTTTGGGAACTGACTTGTGCCATTCATGATTGGGGCACCCGATATGGCGTTCCCTCGTATAAATAACATAAGCTTCTGACTCCTTCCCCCCTCATTTCTTCTACTTTTGGCCTCTTCTGGTGTTGAGGCTGGTGCCGGGACAGGCTGAACAGTTTATCCTCCGCTTGCGGGCAATCTTGCACACGCAGGGGCATCCGTAGATTTAACAATCTTTTCACTTCATCTGGCAGGTGTATCATCAATTTTAGGGGCAATTAATTTTATTACAACCACGATTAATATAGAACCTCCAGCCATCTCTCAGTACCAAACACCCTTGTTTGTATGGGCGGTGCTTGTAACGGCTGTACTTCTTCTGCTTTCGCTGCCCGTCCTGGCTGCCGGGATTACTATGCTTCTTACAGATCGTAATCTTAATACCACATTCTTTGACCCTGCCGGAGGTGGAGACCCTATTCTATACCAGCACCTGTTCTGGTTTTTCGGTCACCCAGAGGTTTATATTCTCATTTTACCAGGGTTTGGTATTATTTCCCACGTGGTAGCCTACTACGCCGGCAAAAAAGAGCCATTTGGTTATATGGGGATGGTGTGAGCTATGATGGCTATTGGCCTACTTGGTTTTATTGTCTGGGCCCATCACATATTCACCGTCGGAATAGACGTAGACACTCGTGCCTACTTTACGTCCGCAACAATGATTATTGCTATTCCGACAGGAGTCAAAGTGTTTAGCTGACTTGCCACACTACACGGGGGCTCTATTAAGTGAGACACGCCCATGCTATGGGCTCTGGGGTTCATCTTCCTTTTTACAGTGGGGGGGTTAACAGGGATTGTATTAGCCAACTCATCGCTAGACATTGTTTTACATGATACATATTATGTAGTTGCACATTTCCATTATGTCTTGTCGATGGGTGCTGTATTTGCTATTATAGCAGCCTTTGTGCACTGATTCCCGTTATTCTCAGGGTACACGCTTAATGATACCTGAACGAAAATCCACTTCGGTGTAATGTTTATTGGTGTTAACCTAACGTTTTTCCCCCAACACTTCCTAGGCCTAGCTGGAATGCCGCGGCGATATTCTGATTACCCGGACGCGTATGCCCTATGAAATACAGTGTCCTCTATTGGGTCACTTGTTTCCTTGGTTGCAGTAATTATGTTCCTGTTTATCCTGTGAGAAGCCTTCGCCGCCAAACGGGAAGTATCCTCAGTAGAGTTAACTATAACAAATGTAGAATGACTTCATGGCTGCCCTCCACCGTACCACACATTTGAGGAGCCAGCATTTGTCCGCGTTCAATCAAACTAACGAGAAAGGAAGGAATTGAACCCCCGTATACTGGTTTCAAGCCAGTCACATAACCACTCTGTCACTTTCTTCCAAAGACATTAGTAAAATGCCAATTACATCACCTTGTCAAGGTGAAATTACAGGTTAAATCCCTGTATGTCTTAAGCCTTTGGCTTAATGGCACATCCCACACAACTGGAATTTCAAAACGCAGCGTCACCTGTTATAGAAGAACTTCTACACTTTCATGACCATGCTCTAATAATTGTATTCTTAATTAGTACCTTGGTACTTTACATTATTATTGCAATAGTTTCAACTAAACTTACTAACAAATATATTCTAGATTCTCAAGAAATCGAGATCGTATGAACCGTTTTACCAGCTGTAATTCTAGTCCTAATTGCCCTGCCCTCCCTTCGAATTCTTTATCTTATAGACGAAATTAATGACCCGCACTTAACAATCAAAGCCATAGGACACCAATGATACTGAAGCTACGAGTACACAGATTATGAAGACCTGGGCTTTGACTCCTACATAGTCCCAACGCAGGACCTTGTGCCCGGTCAATTTCGACTGCTAGAGACCGACCATCGTATAGTAGTTCCGATAGAATCACCAATCCGTGTGTTAGTGTCCGCTGAAGATGTACTTCACTCCTGAGCTGTTCCATCTCTTGGTGTAAAAATAGATGCAGTCCCGGGACGACTAAACCAAACTGCTTTTATCGCCTCACGCCCAGGTGTATTCTACGGACAGTGCTCTGAAATCTGTGGCGCTAATCACAGCTTCATACCAATTGTAGTAGAAGCCGTCCCCCTGGTACACTTTGAAAGCTGATCCTCATTAATACTAGAAGACGCCTCACTAGAAAGCTAATTATTGGACAAAGCGTCGGCCTTTAAGCCAAAAGTATGGTGATGGCCGACCACCTCTAGTGAAATGCCCCAACTCAACCCTAACCCCTGATTTGCTATTCTAGTGTTTTCATGAATTATTTTCCTCACCATTATCCCTGCTAAGATCTTAAATCATACAACGCCTAATGAACCCGCCCCTATGAGCGAAGAAAAACACAAAACTGAACCCTGAGATTGACCATGATAACTAGCTTTTTTGACCAATTCGCAAGCCCATCTTTCCTAGGAATTCCACTTATTGCTATCGCAATCGCACTGCCCTGAACCCTATTCCCAACTCCCCCATCTCGATGGTTAAACAATCGACTTATTACCCTACAAACATGGTTTATCAACCGATTTACCAACCAGCTACTCACACCACTGAATACAGGAGGTCACAAATGGGCCCTACTATTTGCCTCCCTAATAGTGTTCCTTATAACTATTAATATACTAGGCCTCCTACCATACACCTTTACACCCACAACACAGCTGTCCTTAAATATAGGGCTTGCTGTACCATTATGACTCGCCACCGTTATTATTGGTATGCGTAACCAACCAACAGTAGCCCTCGGACATCTTCTACCAGAAGGCACTCCTGTACCCTTAATTCCAGTACTTATTATTATCGAAACAATTAGCCTCTTTATTCGTCCCCTGGCTCTTGGAGTCCGACTTACAGCTAATCTAACTGCAGGTCACCTTTTAATCCAACTTATTGCCACAGCCGTATTTGTACTACTACCGATAATGCCAACAGTAGCAATCCTAACGGCCGCCGTTCTCTTCCTCCTTACACTCCTAGAAGTAGCAGTTGCAATAATTCAGGCCTATGTATTTGTTCTTCTACTAAGCCTCTACTTACAAGAAAACGTCTAATGGCACACCAAGCACATGCATATCACATGGTCGACCCGCCCCCATGACCCCTAACCGGAGCCATCGGTGCTCTACTAATGACATCCGGCCTGGCTATCTGGTTTCACTTCCACTCAACAACACTAATAACCCTTGGACTAATTCTCCTGCTCCTTACAATATTCCAATGGTGGCGTGATATCATTCGGGAAGGAACCTTCCAAGGACATCACACACCCCCCGTACAAAAAGGCTTACGTTATGGTATAATTCTGTTTATTACTTCAGAAGTATTCTTTTTTCTCGGATTCTTTTGGGCCTTCTACCACTCAAGCTTAGCACCAACCCCCGAGCTAGGAGGATGCTGACCACCAACGGGTATTACTACACTAGACCCATTTGAGGTGCCTCTCCTTAACACAGCAGTACTTCTGGCATCCGGGGTTACAGTTACATGAGCTCACCACAGCATCATAGAAGGTGAACGTAAACAAGCTATTCAGTCCCTAGCACTCACAATTCTTCTAGGTCTGTACTTTACTGCCCTACAAGCCATAGAATACTATGAAGCACCCTTCACAATCGCAGACGGAGTGTATGGTTCTACATTTTTCGTGGCCACAGGATTTCACGGCCTACACGTAATTATTGGCTCAACTTTCCTAGCTGTCTGCCTACTTCGCCAAATCCAATACCACTTCACATCCGAACACCACTTCGGCTTCGAAGCCGCTGCTTGATACTGACACTTTGTTGACGTAGTCTGACTATTCCTCTACGTATCCATCTACTGATGAGGCTCATATCTTTCTAGTATTTAAATTAGTACAAGTGACTTCCAATCATTTAGTCTTGGTTAAACCCCAGGGAAAGATAATGAACTTAATTATAACTATTCTTATTATTACCACAGCCCTATCCTTAATCCTAGCAGTTGTATCCTTCTGATTACCCCAGATAAACCCAGATGCAGAGAAACTTTCACCATACGAGTGCGGATTTGACCCATTAGGATCTGCACGACTACCATTTTCCCTCCGGTTCTTCTTAGTGGCCATCCTCTTCCTATTATTTGACCTGGAAATTGCCCTTCTACTTCCCCTGCCCTGAGGAGATCAGCTTCACAACCCCGCAGGAACATTTTTTTGAGCAACCATAGTTCTAATTCTCTTAACCCTTGGGTTAATTTACGAGTGAACCCAGGGGGGCCTAGAATGGGCCGAATAGGGGGTTAGTCCAAAAAAGACCTCTGATTTCGGCTCAGAAGATTGTGGTTAAAATCCACAACCCCCTTATGACACCCGTACACTTTAGCTTCAGCTCAGCATTTATTTTAGGACTGATGGGGTTAGCGTTCCATCGCACCCACCTCTTGTCCGCACTCCTATGCTTGGAGGGAATGATATTATCTTTATTTATTGCACTAGCTCTATGAGCCTTGCAGTTCGAATCTACAAGCTTCTCATCAGCCCCAATGCTCCTATTAGCATTTTCTGCTTGCGAAGCAAGTACAGGCCTTGCACTCCTGGTAGCTACAGCCCGCACCCACGGAACCGACCGCTTACAAAACCTYAATCTTCTACAATGCTAAAAGTATTAGTACCAACAATCATATTATTTCCTACAATCTGACTTGTTTCCCCAAAATGGCTGTGAACAACTACAACTACCCACAGCCTCTTAATTGCCTTAATTAGCCTTACATGACTTAACTGAACATCAGAAACCGGGTGAGCCACCTCTAATACACACCTGGCCACCGACCCATTATCAACCCCCCTACTAGTTTTAACATGTTGATTACTACCCCTAATAATTTTAGCCAGTCAAAACCACATCTGCCCAGAACCAATCAGCCGGCAACGCCTGTATATTACACTACTTACGTCACTACAAACTTTCCTGATTATAGCATTCGGGGCCCCAGAAATTATTATATTTTATATTATGTTTGAGGCTACACTTATTCCGACCCTTATCATTATTACCCGGTGGGGGTACCAGGCTGAGCGGTTAAATGCAGGGATCTACTTCTTGTTCTACACACTGGCAGGCTCCCTTCCGCTATTAGTTGCCCTGCTTCTACTTCAACAATCTACGGGGACCCTGTCTATGTTAGTTGTTCAATACTCACAACCCCTGCTATTAGACACCTGGGGTCACAAAATCTGATGGGCTGGGTGTCTAATTGCATTTTTAGTGAAGATACCCCTGTATGGCGTCCACCTTTGACTCCCTAAAGCACATGTAGAGGCCCCTGTAGCAGGGTCTATGGTACTGGCAGCAGTATTGTTAAAACTGGGCGGGTACGGGATAATACGTATGATAATTATGTTAGATCCGCTATCGAAGGAATTGGTATACCCATTTATTATTCTTGCATTATGAGGGATTATTATAACAGGGTCTATCTGTCTGCGCCAAACAGACCTGAAGTCACTGATCGCCTACTCATCAGTCAGCCACATGGGCCTTGTAGCGGGCGGAATTTTAATCCAAACCCCATGGGGATTCTCTGGTGCAATTATTCTGATAGTTGCCCACGGACTCGTGTCATCAATACTATTTTGCCTGGCTAATACGGCCTATGAGCGAACCCATAGCCGGACCATAGTCCTCGCCCGAGGGCTTCAGATAATTTTTCCGTTAACAGCAGTGTGATGATTCATCGCTAACCTAGCTAACCTGGCACTACCTCCCCTTCCAAATCTAATGGGTGAGCTTATGATCATCACAACCCTATTTAACTGGTCCCCTTGAACTATCGCACTTACCGGGGCAGGAACATTAATTACTGCGGGCTATTCCCTATATATGTTCTTGATGTCTCAGCGGGGCCCAACACCAAGTCATATTATAAAACTCCCACCCTTCCACACCCGAGAGCACCTGCTCATAGCCCTCCACCTTATCCCAGTTGTCCTTCTTGTAGCTAAACCAGAGCTTATGTGGGGTTGATGTTACTAGTGAGTATAGTTTAACTAAGATATTAGATTGTGATTCTAAAGATAGGGGTTAAAGGCCCCTTACTCGCCAAGGAAGGACAGAAATCAGTAAGTACTGCTAATCCTTATGCACCGCGGTTAAAATCCGCGGCTTCCTCACGCTTCTGAAGGATAACAGTTTATCCGTTGGTCTTAGGAACCAAAAACTCTTGGTGCAAGTCCAAGTGGAAGCTATGAATTCAACAACACTAATTATATCCTCCTCGCTTATTTTAGTTATTATAATCCTCGTTATTCCGCTGCTCGCAACACTTACTCCAAAGCCAAAAGACTCAGACTGGGCCGCCACGAGTGTAAAAACCGCTGTTAGCACCGCATTCTTTGTTAGCCTTCTTCCACTTATGATTTTTCTTGACCAGGGGGTGGAGAGTATTACCACGAACTGGCACTGAATGAATACACACATATTTGATACAAATATTAGCTTCAAGTTTGACCACTACTCTCTTATTTTTATCCCCATTGCCCTTTATGTAACCTGGTCAATTTTAGAGTTTGCACTCTGATATATGCACTCTGACCCAAACATAAGCCGGTTCTTTAAGTATCTTTTGCTATTTTTAGTGGCTATGATTACCCTTGTTACCGCCAATAACATGTTTCAACTATTTATTGGGTGGGAGGGTGTTGGAATTATGTCCTTCCTATTAATCGGTTGATGGTATGGGCGGGCAGATGCTAACACAGCAGCTCTTCAGGCCGTAATCTATAATCGGGTGGGCGATATCGGACTTATTTTAAGCATGGCCTGGTTTGCAGTAAACCTAAATTCCTGGGAGATTCAGCAAGTCTTTTTTCTCTCAAAAAACTTTGATATGACGATTCCGCTAATGGGACTTATCCTTGCAGCAACGGGAAAGTCGGCCCAGTTCGGCCTCCATCCATGGCTTCCCTCTGCCATGGAGGGCCCCACACCAGTGTCTGCCCTACTGCACTCTAGTACTATGGTTGTTGCCGGGATCTTTCTGCTGATTCGCCTTCACCCCCTTATAGAAAACAACAGTGCCGCTCTAACACTTTGCCTCTGTCTAGGTGCCCTAACTACGCTATTTACAGCCACCTGCGCTCTAACCCAAAATGACATCAAAAAAATTGTAGCTTTCTCAACATCTAGCCAATTGGGCCTAATAATAGTCACGATTGGACTAAACCAGCCACAACTAGCATTTCTCCACATCTGCACGCATGCCTTCTTCAAGGCCATGTTCTTTCTCTGCTCAGGATCGGTTATTCACAGCCTTAACGACGAGCAGGACATTCGGAAGATAGGAGGCCTTCACAACCTGATGCCCGCTACGTCGACCTACCTGACAATTGGCAGCCTGGCCCTCACGGGGACCCCCTTCTTAGCTGGATTCTTTTCAAAAGATGCCATTATTGAGGCCCTGAACACCTCGCATCTTAACGCCTGGGCCCTAGTTCTTACCCTTATTGCAACATCCTTTACCGCGGTTTATAGCTTCCGGGTTGTCTTCTTCGTAGTTATGGGCTCCCCCCGCTTCTTGGCCCTGTCCCCAATTAACGAAAATAACCCCTTGGTGATTAACCCCATCAAGCGATTGGCCTGGGGAAGTATTGTTGCGGGACTTGTAATTACCTCTAACTTCTTACCATCAAAAACCCCAATTATAACTATACCCTTCGCCCTAAAAATGGCAGCTCTTATGGTTACTGTTCTTGGGTTGTTGGTGGCTGTAGAACTTACGGCTATAACGAACAAGCAAGTAAAAATTACCCCAACAATCCCCCTCCACAACTTCTCGAATATACTAGGGTACTTTCCCGCAATAATTCACCGACTGCCCCCAAAACTTAACCTTGCCCTAGGGCAGATAATTGCTGCTAAACTTGATCAGACCTGATTTGAGGTATCTGGCCCAAAAGGACTTGCTTTTACTCAAATGATGATGTCTAAGGTTACAAGTGATATTCAACGTGGTATAATTAAAACGTATTTAACTATTTTCCTACTTACTTTGGCCTTGGCGATCTTTTTAACCCTCGTTTAGACTGCCCGCAGAGTGCCCCGGCTTAGGCCCCGTGTTAACTCTAATACCACAAGTAGTGTCAAGAGCAGCACTCAGGCGCAGATAACTAGTATGGCTCCGCCAAAGGAGTATATGACGGCCACGCCACCTACATCCCCCCGCAGCATAGAGAATTCCTTTAAGTTGTCGATAATCACCCAGGACCCTTCATATCACCCCCCTCAGAGTATCCCAGCTGTTAGAACTACCCCTAATAAGTAAGTTAGTACGTAACCGGCGACGGATCGACTCCCCCAGGCTTCCGGGAAGGGCTCAGCTGCTAGGGCCGCTGAGTAAGCAAATACTACAAGCATGCCCCCTAGATAAATTAAAAAAAGAACTAAAGATAAAAAAGACCCCCCGCACCCGACCAAAACCCCACACCCAACCCCTGCCGCTATCACTAACCCTAGAGCTGCAAAATAGGGTGTTGGGTTGGAAGCAACAGCAATTAGCCCCACAACCAGAGCTACCAGTGATATAAACATAAAATAGGTCATAATTCTTGCTCGGATTTTAATCGAGACCAATGACTTGAAGAACCACCGTTGTGTGTTCACTACAAGAACAATAATGGCAAGCCTACGAAAAACCCACCCACTAATAAAAATCGCTAATGACGCACTAGTTGACCTACCAACACCATCTAATATTTCAGTCTGATGAAACTTCGGATCTCTACTAGGACTTTGTTTAATTGTACAAATCCTAACAGGATTATTTCTAGCTATACACTATACCTCAGACATTTCTACCGCATTTTCTTCAGTAGCCCACATTTGTCGAGATGTAAACTATGGCTGACTAATTCGAAACCTACACGCCAACGGAGCATCCTTCTTTTTCATCTGTATTTATATACACATYGCCCGAGGCCTATATTATGGGTCTTACCTCTATAAAGAGACCTGAAATATTGGAGTAGTTCTACTCTTACTAGTTATAATAACAGCCTTTGTAGGATACGTTCTCCCATGAGGACAAATGTCCTTCTGAGGCGCCACAGTAATCACAAACCTTTTATCAGCAGTACCATACATAGGGGACACACTTGTTCAATGAATCTGAGGCGGTTTCTCAGTAGATAACGCAACCTTAACACGATTTTTTGCATTCCACTTCCTTCTTCCCTTTATTATCGCCGCCGCAACCCTGCTCCACCTTCTGTTCCTTCACGAAACAGGATCAAATAACCCGGCCGGCCTAAATTCTGACGCAGATAAAATCTCATTCCACCCCTACTTTTCATATAAAGACCTTCTCGGGTTTGTACTAATGCTATTAGCACTTACATCACTAGCACTATTCTCCCCCAACCTCTTAGGAGACCCGGACAACTTTACACCCGCAAACCCCATAGTAACTCCACCTCATATTAAGCCAGAATGATACTTCTTATTTGCCTATGCCATTTTACGATCCATCCCTAACAAATTAGGAGGAGTTCTTGCTCTACTATTCTCCATCTTGATCCTTATAGTCGTCCCAATCTTACACACCTCAAAACAACGAGGACTCACATTCCGCCCAATCACCCAATTCTTATTCTGAACCCTCGTGGCGGACATACTAATTCTAACATGAATTGGAGGCATACCCGTAGAGCACCCATATGTCGTTATTGGACAAATTGCATCAATTTTATATTTCGCACTCTTCCTAATTCTTATCCCACTAGCAGGATGAGTGGAAAATAAAGCATTAAAATGAGCTTGCCCTAGTAGCTTAGCATAAAAGCATCGGTCTTGTAATCCGAAGATCGGAGGTAAATCCCCCCCCTAGCGCCCAGAAAAGAGAGATTTTAACTCCCACCCCTGGCTCCCAAAGCCAGAGTTCTAAATTAAACTATCTTCTGATAGTAACATGTATGACTTAGTACATACTATGTAATATATTACATAATGTATTAAGTTCATACTTATGTATTATCACCATTCATTTATTTTAACCCCAAAGCAAGTACTAACGTCCAAAACGTGCATAAACCATTTTATTAAAACTCAGAAATAATTTATTATAACCTGGGAAATAGATATTTCCCCTAAACTTGGCACTCACATTTTTCCTTGAAATAACCAACTAAGGTTTAGTTTAACCATATTAATGTAGTAAGAGACCACCAACTGGTTTAAATTAAGGCATATCATGCATGATAGAATCAGGGACACAATATGTGGGGGTCGCACACTGTGAACTATTCCTGGTATCTGGTTCCTATTTCAGGTACATAACTGTTATAATCCCCCATTCGGATAACTATACTGGCATATGATTAATGGTGTAATTACATACTCCTCGTTACCCAACATGCCGGGCATTCTTTTAAATGCATAGGGTTCTCCTTTTTTAGGTTTCCTTTCATTTTGCATTTCAGAGTGCAGGCGCAAATGATAAAATAAGGTTGAGCAATTTCTTGCTTTAGATTAAAGTAGGTTAAATATTAAATGACATAACTTAAGAATTACATATTAATATCTCAAGTGCATAACATATTCATCTATTCTTCAACTTACCCTTATATATACGGCCCCCCTTTCGGCTTTTGCGCGACAAACCCCCCTACCCCCTACGCTCAGCAAATCCTGTTATCCTTGTCAAACCCCGAAACCAAGGAAGGTTCGAGAACGTGCGTGCTAAAAAGTTGAGATATGATTTAGCCATCCGCGTTGTATATATATACATGCACATTGCATGTTACATTACCCGAAATTTCCCCAAATAATAGCCTACTAAGCCCAAGTAGAAATTACCAGTACTTTTTAATGCTAAAAAATCCAATATGTATATT